ATTGTTATCGTGTATTGCTTAATTGAAGCATACCAAGCCTTTCATTCATTTTATTGAAAGGCTTGGTATGCTTCAATTGTTTGGTGTTATTCTTCATACTTCTTCCCATTCCATCAATAATGGATATGTGCAGTTCCCCTGCATCCAGCAGGAATTGAACCCGCGAGTTCGCCAATTATGAGTTGGGCGCTTTAACCATTCAGCCATGGATGCTGGATAAAGATCATCAACATTTTCATTCTATAATATGAGTATAGACTCAGATCTAAAATTGGGTAGTTCGGGATTGGGACCCATTTACATTTTTTCTCTCATACTTGATTCATGTCAAATATTCTCAATAGACATTCAAATAACATTTCATTGAATTAATTTGATAATAAGCCATACAACTTGTTCGAGAGTTGAGAGTTAGTCATCGATCTTGCTTTGATCCCCTATCAGAGGTCACCGACGACCCACATAAGAACAAACGTTAGCTCATTTTTTATTCTTGGAAGAAATGACTTTTTATTCTTGGAAGAAATGACTGTAGATAGATAAATTGGTTTTTCCGGGGCGGACGTAGCCAAGTGGACCAAGGCAGTGGATTGTGAATCCACCACGCGCGGGTTCAATTCCCGTCGTTCGCCCATAAAAGAAGATAAAAAACGGACTGGATCCGATTCGTTGTCATTTTCCTTCCTATTTAAGTGAAATAAATTATATCCATGGGACATAATGGTATCGGTTGGTTGACACGAGATTTACAATTATATGAAATCAATATATGCTATAAATATTCTATTTATTGGGATAAAACAAAAGGGAGAGGTAAGGGGGGGGGTTTCAAATAAATGAAAAAAAGAAGAAGACCCTGGATAATCAAATTGGAAGAGATACAAAGTTATCAATTTCTATGCAATCCATGGACCAAATCCAATTTGATTAGATTGTTAATTCAAATCCTTTCACGTCGGGAGCGCCTTATAAAGCTTTTTGATCCTAGAATTCTCAGTACGTTGCTTTTACGCGATCTACGGAAAAGCAATCCATATTTTTTGGTAAAAGGTATAGTAGTACTTACATTATCGATCCTCATATATCGCTTCAATCATCAAAGTAGTATGATTGATAGAAAAAATTTCTATTTGATTAAACTCTTTCCTATCCATAACTTTATGGAACTTGGAAATGAAACACCGGAAGAATATTTAAAGCCTTTCACTCAAAATTGGTTGAGATTTCCGCATCTTTTACTATCTTTCCAATTGAAAAGATATTACAATCGGGATTTTGATCCCATTAGTTTAAATTCAGGATATGGCAAGAACACGAACAAGAAGGATGAGATTATCTCGAAGAATCAAGGACCGAGCGAAACTCATTCGGAAAATGATGAGAAAGATATCAATTTGAAGATCGATTCAACTCTTAATTCAACCGAAAATGAGTATTGGAAACCTGAAAAATATCTTTGTGAAGATCCATTCACAAGGAATAAAACGGAGATTGAGCAACGAAGAAAAAGATCAATTCTTTGGGATCTTTCTTTTATTGAAAGAGAACAAACAAAAATAGAATCGGATTTGTCCTCAAAGTGTTTATCAAAAGATTATCCAATCTCTTGGGCGAAAGAATTATTTACAGAAGATCAAAGATATACAGAAGAGAATTCCTTTCCTTTGGAGAGGAAAAGATTCATTGAAAATTTTACAAAATCAATTCGCTATTCTTTTTTTTACATATTGCCAATAGATGAACCGTGTATGGGTGGTCCTAGTGCTACTAAAAAGCCCATTGAAGATTTCAACTTATCCAAAAGGTTATTTAAAATAAAAAAAAATGTTTTTTCCCAAGATTTAAGGGATTCAAAATCCTATTCATTAATGAATAGGATAGTTGATCTATGGAAGATCAAAACATATTTTGAAATTGAAAATCCTTCCTTGAATTGTGCTATGCGGAGTTTTACTCTGCCTTGGAATCTATTTTCTGCATTCTGTGATCAAAGCAAAGGAAAATACATATTGCACAAAAATTGTCTGGAAATGACAGATCAATTCACTCTATCAATAACTAAGCCTAGTCAGGTTCATGATAAAATTTCATTTTTTATTTATTATAAAATGAATCCATTATATGAACTCAACAAGAATGGATCGTTGAGATCGGATCGGATCTTCAATCACAGAGAAAAATGGAAGAATCAATCTTTATGGGTCCTACTCAATATTATTGATAAAGCGGATGATTATTTAGATCAAATAATCGACAAACAATTGAGCCAAATCGATTCCAAAAATTGCTTGGAGATAGGAACTCCCTTTAACAATTATAGAACTGAAGCTTTGGGTTGGTATGAATCAATTAAGTATAACATTGACAACAGGTATTCGAAAAATTTATTAAATAGATTCTATTTTATAAATAGGCTCAGTCGCAATTTAAAGGATCAAATTAGAACAAATTTTATAGAAAATGAAAATTTAAATAATGTAACGAAAGATACAATTGACCGGCATTCATCAAGTTGGAAAAAAATTAAGAGAGAATGGTTCAACCATTCTATTATTCGAATTGATAAACATATCAATCGGAATTTGAATGTGTACAAATGGTCCAATCAGACCGAATACTTTATGAAATATTTGAAACAGGTTTTTTCTAAAAAAAACTATTTTCAAATAGTGTTCGATCCAATTGAATTATGTACTAATACTAATCGAGATTCAATTGGTTGGTCTGTGTTTTTATCCCTTTCTGAAAGTACTGTAAAGATCTTAAACTCGAAGTTCGATATCATTTCGAACTTAAATTCTAAGTTCGATATTTTAATTTCGTTTTTTGATTTTGCATTTCATGGGCTCCAAAGTATGAATTATAGACTATTAAATCAGTTGTTAGATCCAATTGGTACTCTAATCGTTCGTTTAAAAAAATTTAAAACCTTTCTTTTGTATGACCATAATCTTTCACAAAGATCGAAATTATTGATTGATGAAGGAACAATTGCACCATTTGTTACGAATAAGATACCAATTAATCCATTGATTATTGACTTTTTCGATAATGAAAATAATCGCATGGAATCATTCGATAACACTTATTTTTCGACGATATCCAACGATCGAGACAATTGGTTGAATCCTGTGAAACTATCTGATCAGAGCTCATTGATAGCTTCTTTTCACGGAGCAAATACGCTCCAATTTTTTGATTATTTGCATCATACTCGGCCAAATTATAGGAATAGATTACCTTCTGATATGAAAAGATTTTATATAAAAAGGAATAATTTTACATATGGACAATTATTCAATCTTTTGATCATCCACAACAATCTATCTTCCTTGCCCATTGGTGAAATAGGACCCGTTCACTCAGAAAAAGAGACTATTTCATTCATCAAATCACAAGTATCTAACATATTATTACCTAAATATTTAAAACGAAAACGAAGTGGTGACCAAACGTTTGTATTAATCTATGATTTGTACAGATCCTTCAATTTACTAACTCGATTGAATCCATTCGTTCGTGAAAAGAGATATCTTTCTTCGATCGAAGAGATTTCTACAACGCCTTTAACAAAAGAACAAATAGTCAATTTTGAAAAAACTTTTTGCCAACCTTTTTTTAAAAGATCCGATTCAGAAGAAAACAACTTTGATCAATGCTTTAAAAAGGGTTTCAGTTCAAACGTGGGTCTTATTCAAACTCGATCTTATCAAGATGATTTACTATCCGAAATGTTTTCCAATAAGAACGAGGAAATTTTTCCTCGTATTCAAGATTGGTTTGTAACCGAATGTTTAAAAAACAAAATAGTAAACGAAGACATAGATGGAAGGAGTACCCTTTCTAATTCATCTAAAGAGGAACAGAATATTTATAGGATCTCTCAAATAGATAGTATTTTTTCAAAATGGGATTTGTTCAAAACATATATGCCCTGGTTTTTTACCTCTGCATGGTGTAAATATATTGAAAATATGCTTTTAGATACTCTTTCGGAGATATTACTACATGGCAGTAATCCATTTGTATCTATTTTGCAAAATATTAAGCATAATATTTTGCTTAAACGGAATATATTGTGGGAACTTTCTCATCCATTATGGGAACCTATACAATGTAAATTGAGAACGAATCTTATTAATAAGTTTTTTTTTCCAAGTAATAATTTCAAGGATTTTTTCCCTTCCTGCAAGGATTTTTTCCCTTCCTGCAAGGATTTTTTAATAGAGGAAACTAGTGATCGAGAGAAGTCATCAGTTCCATTCATATGGGCACATATGAGATTACTAAATGCTCGGGGGTATAAATATGGGATTCTTATCCCTTTTTTCGTTCTTGGGTATTCTATTCTTCAATATTTTAAAGTTATTTCTTTCACCTTTATCAATATAAAGAGATACTTTGAACTCATCAAGTATTTAAAGCATCCATCATACGTGATAGAGTTGCAAAAAATGATTAATCCTCCCGTGCCTAATAGCTTTCTCTATTATACAATAGACAGATCCAGTTCTCTTCCACAGATTATTAATAGTTTTTTTTCTATGAAGAGGAAGACGAAGACGAAGAGGAAGACGAAGAATAGAAATATAAAATTGCTTATAACTATAATAAGAGAGTTGAACGGATTGTGCTCTAGTATGGATATCTCCGAAAAAGAGATGAACTTACTAGTTCAGTTTCTAATGACGGAAAAAACCCTTTTTAAATTTGAATCAATTTTTACTTACAGTCATAATTTATTCAAGAATGAATTTGGAGATCAAATCATTAGACAGCCAGGGCTTATTCACTTACGATATTTGGCCTACACTTATCAAAAAGGTCTAATTAATTACGGGTTCAATCCATTTTGTTTAGCAGAAAGATGGGTATTCCTTGCTTTTTGTCAGAAGATTACCTCTTCACAAATATTGTGTCAAACCAACCCCACATTTCATGGAAAACCTTTCTCACTCCACTCAGGATCATTACTTTCCAAAGGGATTTTACTGATAGGTCCTATGGGAACTGGCCGATCCTATTTGGTCAAAAGTCTAGCAGCAGACTCATATGTTCCTTTAATAAGAATATCTCTGAAGAAGCTCTGGTATGGTGAGTATTTAGATTACCCTGTTGAACGTATTCCTACTGAGTTTGATCCTTTTGTGAAAGACAAAATGGAAGATTTCCATATTACCTTAGAATTGGCGAAAAGCATGTCTCCTTGCATAATATGGATTCCAAACATTCATGAACTGAATTTAAATGACGCAACTAACTATTTATTTGGTTTTGGCTTCACTGACTTGTTCCTTAGTGTATTAATGAACAATCTCTTTAGATTTAGAGATGGTGAAAAAGATTCTATGAGAAATATTCTTGTTATTGCTTCGACTCATATCCCCCAAAGAGTGGATCCAGCTCTAATAGCTCCAAATCGATTAGATAGATCGATCAATATTCGAATGCTTGTTATCCCACAACGACAAAGGGAATTTCCTATTCTTTTATGTAGCAAAGGATTATACTCGGGAAAATTTCCCGATGAATTTGGATCTATAACCATAGATTATGCTGCACGAGATCTAGCAGCACTGGCCGATGAAGCCTTAATACTTAGTATTACCCGAAATAAATCAGTTATAGACACTAATACAATTCGATCCGCTATTTATAGGCAAATTTTTCATTTACAATCTATGGATAATCAGGTTGGATCCAGTCAAAATGACGAAAGAATTATCTACAAAGTAGGAAAGGCTTTTATACAAAATACGCTTAGAAGAAATTCTCCCATGAATCCTCTATCTACAAAAAAGGAATTATGGAAGAAAAGGTTTTGTTATTTGTCCGAATGGTATTTAGAACCTTCGATTGCCGAAACAACTATGAAGGAATTGACAATACTTCCCCATATTTTGGGTTGCTTGGCCGGATCAGCGGCTCGAGATTCTTGGTCTATATCAGAACGAAATAGAGAGAATTGGATTCCTTTCGATAAATTAGCTGAGCATGATCTTGATATAGCTTCTAGTCTTTTAGAAAGTATTCTGGTGGAGTTTCCATTTTCTAGGTTAGGAATATGTCGGGGTAAGTCCGATAAGGATCAGATCACATTTGCTCCTCAACTCAAAATGAGAGATAATCTAGATCTGATACGATTTATGAAAGAATATGAATTGAAGTTTACTCCCGGCGCAAAACAAAGGGATATGGATGAAGAATTAATAAAGAATGTAGTTTGGACTCCTAGGATCTGGCGTCTTAGTTTTCTTCGCAGTAATAGATTCGATCATATAAAAACACCCAATTCATTGGGATCTTCGTATCAGTTCGGATCGTTAAGAAAACGGCAGATGGACAGATCTCTATTTCCTATACAATATCCGAAGCAATATAAATACTCTAAGAAACCACTGTTCTTTATAGGAAGACGATTTCTTTGGGATTCCTTCCTATTTCAAGAGCAGCGCCCTGTGTTTTCACGCCGAGAATTTTTCGCAAATGAAGAACTGCTGAAAAGGCTTTATATTACTTATGGTGCAAGAAGATTAATAGCACAACCTGATTTTTTCCCTAAAAAAAGTATCCAAAGTTTTTTTCGTAGATATGATTCAAAATCCACGATCAATTCGGTTTTGGTCATGAATTGGTGGAAACCATTGTCTCTTAGACATAGACATATCGAGCATTTCAAACGCATTCAAGCGATTGGTATCCAATTGGAACGTATGCAGCCATATTTTCCTATATATTCATATAACCGTTGGTTGACCGAAAATTCGAGAGAAAGGGTTGACCGCTTCCAATCGTTAATTCATCGCCAAAGATGGCTCGGAACCAATAGGTTATTATCTAATGAATCTTTTCTTTATAATACTCTATTCGAGAGTTATCAATATTTATCAAATCTGTTCCTATCTAACAGAATGTTATTGGATCAAATTACAAAGACATTGTTGGAGAATAAATGGCTTTTTCCCAATGAAATTGAACACTCAATTCATACAACAGGATTAAGATTTGATATCAGCTGGGAGAATATGGAATGAAGTAAAAGAAAATTGACCGGGCAGTAGGGTCGTGGGAATCAATGAGAGGTTCTACATATGCTCCAATTTAAGATCCTATAAAGACTTGATAGATCTTTAATTTGAGGTTCCTCACTCCGAGATCTCGACCATGTAAGAGTAAGCATAGTCTAATAATATCTCATTAAGTTAACTAGACTATGCTTACTCCTTATTTCCTCGATTTCGGTTCTAGCATTATTTTTTTTCCACACTATTTGAAGAGAGGAAAGGATAGAGTCACAGGATCCGACATGGATATAGTTGGTGAGGTTCGGTCGTAACTCCCGTATATTGCAAGATCTTGATAGAGGTGGTATCTGGTCAATCTATGTATCGATCTTCTCAATCTGTGTCCTTAATGAAATATACCTCATAATACGAGGGTGTATTCGGAATGGACTCCTCATTAGGTAGAGAAGATCTGATCCTACCTGTGATCCACTGTCCTATTCCAACAGCGTTAACTTGTAGGTAATCGATCGTCGGAATACCTCGTATCAACAGAGAATCTATCTCAATCTATTGAGATACTCTACGAGATTTGCCATAATATTGCTCATTCAATAAGCATGAGCAATATTATGCCTTGAAGAGGACTCGAACCTCCACGCTCTTAAGCACGAGATTTTGAGTCTCGCGTGTCTACCATTTCACCATCAAGGCATCCCAAAAGGAAATTCTATTCCATTCATATATATATATGAAAAATATCCTGATCTATGAATGAACATATGTTAGAGATAGCGTATTCGAGTATTGATATACGATTGGTCATATAGGTTCATCATAAAATTTTTTTTATCTGGAGGAGATTTCCTATAAAACAAGACGACTGAATGAACATCCTTTCTTTTTCAATTCAATAGAAACCTAAAGAATTGAATATGGTACAAAACAAAAAATATTTTCAAAAACTTTAACTTTTTTCGGTAAAAGTGATGTCTTGGTCCGAGTGGAGGTAGGGGTAACAGTCCTTTTCTTTCTCTTTTCCACATGTCCATAGAAACATTTATAAAAAAGAAAGATAGATATCTATTCAATCTATTTTATTAGAGAGGTAATAATTTGTAAAATTAATCGCACTTCTTCCCTTCATAAGGGGTCCATTGATGAAAAGAGACTGGAAAAAGTAAAGGTCGGACCCAATTCCTACAGTTATGGATATAAGCACAATCCAAATTCCTGGAGAGTTATACATTTGTGTATCTATGAGATCATTTACTATTTCTTGAAGCTAAATCTTTCCCCTGGATAGACCATATAGCCAGAAAGACCATAAACCAGAATGGAAGAAAAGCAAATGAAACTCTTTCAAACGATCTCAGGGTATAATTAAAATGAAGTTTTCACTTTGTACATGTCAGATCATGAATTAGTAATTTATTTAAATCTCCGAAAGAGTAGAAAAAGTTTCTAACTTCCAAGTTTAGGAGATTTACATAATCTCATGAATAGGATCGAATATTCCTCCATAATCTATCTCCTTTTTCCTTAAGGAAGCCTTCCCAAGAGGACTTAGATCTATCTATGATTTATGCTTTTTTCTTTTTATTTTTTATCTTTTGTTCCGATAAACATATTGTCCGATCTGAACGGGAATCAATTTCTAATTTATCAGAATATATAAATCCACTATATAGATAGGTAGATCTCGATCCTGTTTATGAGTTAACGAAAATGTGCAAAAGCTCTATTGGCTTCTGCCATTCTATGAGTCTCTTCCTTTTTGCGTATAGCATTGCCATTCCCTCTAGCAGCATCCATTAATTCGTGACTCAATTTGAAATTCATATTTCGACCCGGACGTTTTCGAGATGCCCCTAATAACCAACGAATGGCAAGTACTTTTCCTTGGGTTGATCTTATCTCAGTGGGAACTCGATAAGTCGATCCACCCACACGTCTTGCTTTTACTGTTACATTGGGAGTTACTCTACGTATTGCTTGGCGTAGAACAGATAGTGGATTTTTATCCGTCTTTTGTTGAATCTTTTTGATGGCTCGATAAAGAATTCGATAAGCCAATGATTTTTTTCCGTTTTTAAGAATACGGTTAACCACCATGTTAACTAATCGATTATGATAAATAGGATCGGATTTTGCAGTTTTTTTTTCTGCAGTACTTCGCCGTGACATGAGTGTGAAAAAGGTTCAAGAATCTATTTCATAAAGGCTGAAAATCATTTATTTTTGCTTTTTTACTCCATATTGTAGGGTGGATCTCTAAAGGTATGAAAGATCTCCCTCCAAACCGTACATACGACTTTCGTCGAATACGGCTTTCCACATTATTATATCTGCATAGATGAGATATATTCTTTATGCATATAATTCTGTTTACTCACTCTCAATTGAGTATCCGTTCCCTTTCTTTCTTTTGCTATGATTGGAAATCCTGTATTTTACATATCTATACGATCAAGTCCTTAGGTTTACAAAATAGTGTATAAAAAAGTGTTTCAAATCATTGCTATTTGACTTGAACCCGTTCTAATAAGGTCAAGGTATTTTTTAATTTTCTGTTGAAACAATCAGGGAAAACTTCGAAAATGATTTCGATATTGAACCTTGGACATATAATAGTTCCAATGAAAAATAAGATCGTGTTTTTTTTTTTTCACGGTAGCCTGCTCTAGTCCCCTTACAAAACGTTCGTTATTAGGTTAGCTATATACTTAACATGTTCCTAGCAATTCACATGGCATCATCATGAAATGATACAAGTATTAGATAAGTAAGAATATACAACGCACTAGAACGCCCTTGTTGACGATCTTTTACTTCGGCAGCATCTAGGGTTCCTCGAACAATGTGATATCTCACACCGGGTAAATCTTTAACCCTTCCTCCTCTTACTAATACTACAGAATGTTCTTGTAAATTATGGTCAATACCAGGTATATAAGCAGTGATTTCAAATCCAGAGGTTAATCGTACTCTGGCAACTTTACGTAAGGCAGAGTTTGGTTTTTTGGGGGTGATAGTGGAAAAGTTGACAGATAAGTTTTCTTCACTGTCACTCTACAAAACCGTACATGAGATTTGCACCTCATACGGCTTCTCGTTCAATTTTTTTTTTGTTTCGAAGTAAGATAAATATTAATATTCTCGTTGTTCGATAATATTAATATTCCCTTCCTTTATACATTATGTCTCAAAGAGTAACTGGAACCAATTAAGTCAAACACATTTTCGTATTCTAACCAAACACTAATGAATCCTATTTGTCCTTTTCGGTCAAAAATATTATGCAAAATCTTCGGGATTCCCTCTTCCTTCTCTATTCCCATCCTATAAGTACAGTGCCTGAAGAAATACTCTTTTTGTATGAATCGACATTATTACATGCTAATTCCTTCTTGATATCTCGATATATCATTCCTCCAAATCACAAATTGGATTCGAAATTGACGGGTTAATGTGAGCTTATCCATGTGGTTATACACTGTTCGAATTTGAACAGGAATCAATTTAATGAAAGATCCTGGCTTTCGTGCTTTTGTTGGGGTTGTCCAAGATAATTTCGATGACCTATGTTGAGGGAGATATATATCCATATCTATCTGAGATATGATCTGATCGACTGCGTAAGTCCACACGAATAGCAACCGATACAAGGGAGAGTATACGGAAAAGAAAGTGATTTTTGATCTGATCTGATGAACTGATGAACGGCATCAGTCCTATATCTTGTTTCTGTGGACCGGTGGAAAAGTGAGGGCTCAGCGGGAAGAGGATTGTACCACGAGAGAGCGAAGGGGTCAACCTGTTCCGAATAGACAACATGGATTTTGGAAATGTAGTTGTACTCTTACATCGATCCAGATCAAGAAGTATTTCCATCCACGGGGGTAAATATTTGCTCGCTAGACGAGAGGATAGCAGTGCTAGTTACAAATTCTGTTCCGGTAGGATTTCACTTTATTTCTATAAAGTAGTTAACGGTTGCATAGGGTCTTCTCCTTGGTGCAAGAAGAACAATTTGATCCGTATCATCTCTGTATAATCTTGACTCGATCTTGTTCTCCTTGTTCTTCCAAACAATATTGAGTTCTTTCCGTACGCACTAGTGCTAGATCGGATCAAACATGCTGATTCAAGTTCATGTAAAACTTGCTTGATCAAGATAGGTAAAATATTACTGATTTTACGGGACCATATGTTATGATTCGAATCAGTAGGAAATACTACTTTCGACAGGATTCACTCAGAATAGGCTCCAATTTTTTTTTCGTAGTAGTGTGAAAAGAAGGAAGGTCTGGCTTCAAGTTGTTCGAGATAAAATAGTGGGATAGTTGTGTTGAGTCTCTCGACCCTTTGGTAAGTTATTATTCATAAGTCAGTTCTCCTTCCAGATGAGAGTAGGGAAGGGATATAACTCAGCGGTAGAGTGTCACCTTGACATGGTGGAAGTCATCAGTTCGAGCCTGATTATCCCTAAACCTAATGTAAGCCCTTCCATATTTTTTGGTAAAAGGTATAGTAGTACTTACATTATCGATCCTCATATATCGCTTCAATCATCAAAGTAGTATGATTGATAGAAAAAATTTCTATTTGATTAAACTCTTTCCTATCCATAACTTTATGGAACTTGGAAATGAAACACCGGAAGAATATTTAAAGCCTTTCACTCAAAATTGGTTGAGATTTCCGCATCTTTTACTATCTTTCCAATTGAAAAGATATTACAATCGGGATTTTGATCCCATTAGTTTAAATTCAGGATATGGCAAGAACACGAACAAGAAGGATGAGATTATCTCGAAGAATCAAGGACCGAGCGAAACTCATTCGGAAAATGATGAGAAAGATATCAATTTGAAGATCGATCGTTATATGAATATATCATATAAAATATATGAAAATATATCATGAAAATTGACCTTTCAATTTAAATTGGTAGATTCCATTATTATTTTAACGTTTTTGTCGAGAGAATGGATTGATTCAATTTGCAGCATATTTAGATAAAGAATATGCAGAGTTATCTATCTACGAGAGAAATGAATAAATGAAATACATAAGATGTCTTTCACATCACAATATATGAATTAACCCCATTGTTCCTTATGGCAGTTCCAAAAAAGCGTACTTCTAGATCAAAAAAAAAAATTCGTAAAAATGTTCGGAAGGGAAAAGCATATCGGGCCGCAATAAAAGCTTTTTCTTTAGCTAAATCTATCTCCACCGGTCATTCGAAAAGTTTTTATTGCATAGTCAATGATGATTCCTCTGGATCATCCGAATCAAAATTGACAGCAATTGATTTGGATGACCCGTAGCACAACACGAGCGAATATACGACACCACCCTCCAGGACCCTGGAGAACAGTGATGCAAAATCATTTTATTCGGGTACTCCCAAGGGTGGTCGTACGAAAAGGACACGGTCATTAATTAGTTCCACTACAGTACTTTCCTTCAGCCAATCTGGATAAATGATGAATTTATAAACCATTCTTCTATCCATTCTGCCTTCCCACTAGAAAGGGATTAGAGTTAATCCTTTTTTTTTTTAAGGATCCCGAATGAACTTCAGCATTACCATTATGCTACCGAAAATGTAGCATAATCTTATCAACATCCCAATCCATCCATTCCGATCCAAAACTAGGATTAATTTATTATTATTTATAAATAAAGAGAACCTATGGAATCACGCATGGGGATGATATTATTTCATTATGGAATTGCTCGTGCATTTCGTAATAGATGCGCGTTATTGCTTTATGGCGAATAATTACTATAGTTTCAGATATCTTGATTCATTCTTCTTCTGTTTCTGCTCCTCCCAATGATTCATCCCCCTATTGGGTCCCATTTTTTCCCTCCTTTATGGTTGGATAAAAAGAAGTGCTCAATCCTTTAGGAGAACTAAAAGTAATCATCTTTCTTCGTATCTCTACCATTTATAATGCGTAATGCCCAAACCATTGTGACAGAGATACATAAAAAGAGCTGACTAATCTAGTGCAATTTGATCCTATTGATGAAACCCCCTTCTACATCTTAGTAGCTCAAAATAGGATCAATTCATTCATTAACAGCTTATATATGGTAATATTAGCCTGTATGTAATATTATTGGGAGCTATAAATATATTTGGATGTCTCCCCTAAAATTGGAAAGTCTAAATAATAATCATATGGGAGATCATGGATCAGAAACATAGTTTCGTTCTAGATATGTATATAATCAAACCATCCAATCAAAAAAATTATAAAGTGATGGTATAACCATTTATTGTTTGGAATCTAGCTGTTCCGATTCTTCCCATCGTAAGCGAAATAAGCGAAAATTTACATATATTCTTTGTACGATAACGCATGTGACTATTTCCAATTCTCTTTCGGAACAGCGGGATCTGAACCCACGACCTCCATCACCCCAAGATGGCGCGCTACCAAGCTGCGCCATGCTCCGTTATAACTATCAACCAACATAAAATTGATTCAAATGTTAATGCCCGAACTTAGATCTTATTTGGACTTATATTATATTCACAGATCACTCCCTCTGCTAGACACGTTCCATAACATTGACGATCTGGTGTAAATAAGCTAGTATGGTCCCTACGAAGCCGCCATGGTGAAATTGGTAGACACGCTGCTCTTAGGAAGCAGTGCGAGAGCATCTCGGTTCAAATCCGAGTGGCGGTATTTTTCCAAGAAGATCTCATCAATCACTTCTTCCTATGTAACAATATATGTTCAATCTATTTTCATTGTGATGGATCAATCCTATCTTTCCATCATAGATCTCATTCGGGAATAAAACGAATAAATGAGTTTATTATGATATTCATAACTTTAGAACATATATTGGCTCACATCTCTTTTTCTCTCATTTTGGTTGTCACTCTCATTTATTGGGGAACCTTAGTTTATCGAATTGAAGGACTAAGTAGTTCGGGAGGAAAGGGCATGATAGTTACTTTTCTTTGTACAACGGGATTATTAATTAATCGTTGGCTTTATTCAGGACATTTACCGTTGAGTAATTTGTATGAATCATTCATGTTCCTTTCCTGGAGTTCATCCGTGTTCCATATACTTCTAGAAGTACGGAGTCGAGATGATCGGTGGTTAGGTGCAATCACCGCGCCAAGTGCTATGTTAACTCATGGGTTTGCTACTTTAGGTCTTCCGGAGGAAATGCAACGATCCGGAATGTTAGTACCCGCGCTACAATCTCATTGGTCAATGATGCATGTAAGTATGATATTGTTCAGCTATGCAACCCTTTTATGTGGATCCCTAGCATCCATAGCTCTTCTAGTGATTATGTCCGGAGTAAATAGACAGGTTATTTTTGGTGCGATGGACAATTTATTTTCCCGAGCCATTCTTCCCAATGAAAATTTTTATTCACATGAAAAGCAAAAAAGTGATTTGCAATACACTGTTTATTTTTCATCAACGAATTATCGTAAATGTCAATTGATTAAACAATTAGATCATTGGAGTTATCGTGCGATTGGTCTCGGTTTTTCTCTTTCAACCATAGGTACTCTTTCTGGAGCAATATGGGCCAATGAAGCATGGGGATCTTATTGGAGCTGGGATCCAAAAGAGACTTGGGCATTAATTACTTGGACCATATTCGCAATCTATCTGCATACTAGAATGAATAAGGGTTGGCAGGGTGAGGAACCGGCAATTGTGGCTTCTTTAGGATTTTTTATAGTTTGGATCCGTTATTTGGGGGTCAATCTATTAGGAATAGGGTTACACAGCTATGGATGGTTGGAACCATAAATGGACCGAATTCCTGGAAGGAAAAGGAAGGATAGATTCGATCCAGTTCTTTTATGTGATTGATAAGTGACATCAATAACTGGTACAAGTTATTTCAAGTAGTGATTATAGAATGATGGAATCACTACTTGAAATAACTTGAACTATATTAGATTCAAATAAAATAGATTCAAATAAAAGAAAGACGATTTGAACCATTCCTATCATTACCAACCACAGCGAAAAGAAATATAAAATGAGTATGAGGTAGCAATTCCATGTTTGAATTAACCCATTCCCTTTTTTCAATGGAACTCCGGCTACTGAAGCATACATGTACTATAATAATGCGCTTACCCATGTAGGGTAACCGGGTATGTGAAAAAATTGGCGATTTCATTGTATAAGCGATGAAGAACCCTAAATAGAATACTATTTATTATCCAATATTCCTGAACCTAATGTTGGTCTATCAGATCTCTAGAGACCTATACTTAAAGCTCCGATTAGCGGAAAGATAGAATTACTCGCAGTGTATTGTGGCCAAATAGAAACGTCTTTCCCCCCCCCTCCCTCCGTACGGATAGAAGTGGGTGAACGAAAATTTATTCCAGTTCCCGCATAGGAAATAAAGGTATAATATACCGAGGATAATTGGCTACTGTATATTGCTAACATCAGTAAATGCAACAATCGAGGATTTTGAGTAATTGGCCAAGCAACTGAAATGGCCAAAGTGGTAACAAATCCTGTCAAATAGGTCCGATGGAAAATCCGTCAATTCCCATTCTCCAATGAAAATCAATAAGTCCAGTTATACTCTTTATTCTTTCAATTGGATCAATAATTTATCAAATTGGAAATGGTAATGGACGGAATGTATATATAATGAAAAGGAGTTAGAGTAAACAAATACCTAGAGTATACCATCGAATCAGATCATTCCCTCCTTCTATGGGTGGGAAATAATGGGACTAAGGAACCCCAGATATAGGCAAACCAACAATTATAGTTGAGCGAGCCAAGGTAATTCGCTCATTATAGAAGATACTTTGCATCTCCACTGATAAAAACCCATACTTGAGATCTTGGATCAAGTATGGGTTTTTATCAGTGGATAAAAAAAAATATTAATATGAAATGGATTTAACCTTTTTTATTGTGCATATTGATCAGTAAGCTAGACCCATACTGCGCGTTGTCTCATGCCATAAATAAACACGTACACTCAAGAAATCTGTTGGACAAGCGGATTCACACCGCTTACAACCTACGCAGTCTTCTGTTCTTGGAGCAGAAGCAATTTGCTTAGCTTTACATCCTTCCCAAGGTATCATTTCCAATACATCTGTGGGACAAGCTCGTACGCATTGGGTACAACCAATACATGTATCATAAATTTTGACCGAATGTGCCATTGGATCTCCATTAGTTAGTAAAAAGTTTTAATTTGATAAGATCATATATAGCCAAATCTTCTAATATATGCCCAATAAAGATGGCTAATAACGGGATATTATGAATATAAAACGAATCAATAATTGTAATCTCCATTATATTTGGAACCGATCTGTATTTTTTGGATCATTTCGATCCCCCCAGATCACCCCGAATATGGTCCAATCATGACAGGTAATTTTCCTAATGATTTTTATATGGATCAATCATGTTTTTGATCGACCGTAATACTATAGAGATTTTGATAGATTCTGGTCATATAGAATAGATATATCTTCTGAGATATACCTTATTTTTTGATAAGGTATAGATATACCGATATACGATACTTCATCACCATTTCGACAAATGAAATTGATCGATACGAATTGATTATATGATACGATGTCAGTAGCTTATAAAATAGCTGTTTCAGCGTCTACAATAGCTATAACAAAGATCGATAAGATGCCCCTGGCCGGCTATATTTTAAGATAATCCGAATATGCTACTGAATTTGAATCGACCGTATGCAGTATTGGCGACACATAAGTGCTCTAACCATGTTTCGACTCGTAATACCAATAGATAATGAAGAAAGCACCTCGAACTCGAATAAGTGTATGCTCGAGCATAATAGATCAACCCCTTATACCTTTATCTTCTCAGATACAAAAGTTATATTTAGTTTTTTATTTTCCATTATCTAATGATCTTCTATTATAAGATCAGGAATAGAATTATACTTCTCATCATACTTATTAGACGAAAAAGATATCCAGGTGGATTCATTATGTGCGCGAGAATTTCCAATATTCTGACTCATGATCGCATTCACTAAAAAAAAAAGTGACCTTATCCACATACCTAATCGGATTGAAATATTTGTATTTCAATGGATCTGGGAATTACATGAACTGGTCTATAATTCCGTTGGTTGATAATAGACTCTGATCAATAATACATGTGACATTCTTAATCAAATTATAAATATCCTGATCCTTATTTATGATCCATCCGGAAAAAAGGTATGGTCTCGACCCATCAGTCCTCTCTGATCGAATCCAAACTGAATCTGAAGAATTGGTAGAAATTATTTAATCGGTCAGAATGTTCGTCCATAGTTCCTTCGGACAGACAAGTTAAACTTTGAATTGTTTTAATTCTCGAATCTTCGATCACCGATATGGGTAAACGTCCCGGAGCAATATAATCATAATTTCATTCATGACGATCATACATAGGTCGGGAGTTCATATTCTTCAATCATAAAAAGAAAATTTGATGAACAATACTCAACACAATTTCCACGAAAGATGCAAATTCCAGAATAAATACTATAAATTACCAATCGTTCGTTTTTCCAATCAACAACGGGTGGATTAATCAGGCATAAACGCATACTCCACAAGCAATACTTTGAAAGAATCCGAAGTGTATTCATCCACGAAATCGAGGATGGGAGATCCGTTTTTTATAGGGAGATTTAATAGTCATAGGTAAACGATTCATGTGATATAATGATTATGCATCATTCGCATACCTGTAGCAGAAATAGATCATATATCATGTCCCTATCTCCAAAAATAGAAGAGAATGGAGTTTTAAATATAAGAATAAAAAGTTTGAGCATCGATATTCGCCATGAAAAAAACCAGGCTATAAAAAAAAACTATACGACCCAACTTTAGCATAATCACTCTGCTATAGCTAGCCCTTTGGGATACATATTTCCCGATCGATCTTTTCGGCGCATTTACCTTTATTGCCTCTGCGAACATAGTAGCGCAATAATCCCATTGCGTTACATAGGGGAGATATTGTTCGGTTCTAAACAATTTGCTTCCTACCCCCCTATGTAACGCAATGGGATAGAGGTTCACAGCCAATAAAATCTTTACCATCTAGCAATAAGTCGAAGAACAACGTGTATCGATGGATAATGAGGACCCATACTTACCATCAGGGGGTCTTTCAGCAAGCATGATCATGTGTAACCCCTCTTCGATTCGTTTTCTAAATGAGAAAAATAAAAAGAAAAAAGAACGACTGGATCCTGGATCTCTAAAAATTGGATTGGAATTGAAAACTTCGAAATTAACGGGTTTTTAGCCCACGGATACCCAATTGACCAATTAAATCATCGTAACGAAGTTTATCCCTCTTGGATAGATAAACCAGAAGTTGCTTACGTTTGCTCAAAATTTTCCACAAACCCCTTTGGGATGAATAGTCTCTTCCGTGCAATTGCAGATGCTGGGTAAGTCTTAGGACCCGATTGGTTAAATAAAATACCTGAGATTCAACAGATCCTCTCTGTTTATCGGGAATCAGAGATGAACTAATGGACAAATTATGGATCATAAAAAAAAACAAATTTTTCCAGGGCTTAATTTTTTTTCGAGTCAGAAAAAAGAATTAGATCCATTCTTTTTCATGGTTCATATAATAATTCTGATTCGTTCCGTCCGACCATTTAAGAAAAAATGGTCGGATTCTTCCTATCTTCTTGGAGGAACATCTGGTTTTAACCTATGGCAAAATATGATACGAGATGTAGAATCTTTTCACATTGATGAAACAGAACGAACAGATTGGTTCAATTTTTGCCATATCCTGAAACTCCATTGAATCAATCCATTCTTTTTTTTTACGAAAACGGAATTGAAGCAAAAAATTTATCAATTGACAGTTAGGGGATACATACGTATTCTCAACATCGCGGATCGACTCCCATCATTTGTATTGAACCAATATCTATTCATGCAAATAATATCCTCTAATCGATAACTAGGCCAAAGAAAACGTTTAATTATTTGTGTTGTATCTACGCTAAGATGTTGGTCTCTTCCCATGAGTTCTTCATCATTTTGTATGTCTTTTCCATTGGAAAATCCTACATGATCGTTCTCCAGATCAAACCGATTCAAGATTCGAAATTCTCTACGACGTTTTGGAAGCAAAATATCTTCTAAATTGAGGGAACTAAAAATATTTTTTTCATCCCCCAGAATTTTCCCGCGTTGCACAGATCCATCATAAAAATCTCCATCTATCCATTCTCCGGCTCTTTTTTTAAACTTCAATGAAATACTTACGATTTTATACATCAGGAATTGGTCATCCACTATGCTTGATAAACGATATGGTTGGAAGACCATTATTTTTTTATCTTCCCTTATTTCATTGTCATTGCGTACCTTTCCCCGAACATTCCTCTGAAGAGCAAGTTCTTTCGATATTTTATTTGCACTGCTATTCTTCTGAATAGCAATGCAAAAGGCCATTAGACTCAGGTCAATATTTCTCTCTTGGATCCGAAGATATGTTCCCGGATCCTTCATTCCGGACATAACCCTGCAAATATTCGCCAGATAGAAGAAACGTTTTTTCCCTAGAACGTCTACTACTTTGCATTGAAAAAGACCTTTATTAGTTTTTTTCTTTCCATCAGTTTGTTGATCTTCTACTTGACCATCTTCTACTTGACCATTTTTATCTTGACCATCTTCTACTTGTTTGTTCTTAACATTTGATCTAATACCTATTATTTGTTCTAGAACATTTGTTGTTTCCTTCCGTTCTTCTTCCTCTATCTTTTTCCGCTCTCGTTCTTCCCGTAAAAGTGAATTTCCTGGTATGAATTTCGATTTAGTTTCATAATATATGTTCTTTATTCCCGAAAGTTCCGGGAATAACCAGAAATTGAGATCTAATTGGGATATTCTCTTCTCGATTTTCGGAGAATCCATAATGCCAACATTTTCTCTTCGCGTCTCGTCAATCCCCTGCTGATTCGTAATAAGATCAGTCTTTTTCTTTTGCCTGTCAATACTTGTTGTATGATCGTAATCACAAGAACGTATAGCATCGTAAATATCAACAGTAGAACGAGAACCATTCACGATATTGAAATCGGTACCCTTCCAATCCTCCTCGATAATATCATTAATAAACTTTTCCTTGAGAATTCCTTCACGATCGGTAATATCCCGCTCATCTGGTATAGCAGGTTGTACTGGTGGTTCGGGAATATCTGTCAAATTGAGAATATCCAAATCTTTTGTAGAATTGAGATAACTATATGATAAGAGATCGTATCTGTAACGTTTGTTCATTTTCCGAAGTAGTCCCAAAAAAGGTTCCATCACAGTCGCAAATATAGAATCTTCTTGTTGTTCATAAGGAACGAATCGTTCTTCATAACACGTACATTGCTTATTTACTATATTTCTACATTTATTTGGGTTTATCCTAGACCATATCTGTGGGGATAAATTGTACCGGTCAAAACATCTCAACCATTGTTTCCAGTCATTCTCTTTCAGATCTTGTGGTTTTTCGTGATCCAATATTCTTTGTATATCTAATGCCCTTATCTGCCATATCTTGTGAAATATATATGCTTGGGACATTGAGAACATGTTTCGATCAGGACGAATTTCAAAATCTTGTATTTTTTCGTTGATTGAATAGTAGTTGGTAATTTTACCTCTATTGATTCTTGAAATATCTTTATTGATAATGAATATTCGTCCGTAAATTGTTGTTATATTCCTCGTGGATCGAATCCAAGCGGATTGAATCCAAAATTTGATATTTGACGCAATGAAATTAATAAAACTTGGTAAGAGATCTCGGTCCATTCTTCGGTCCATTCTTTTGATAAAAAATTTCATTGAATAGAACCTTTTTCGGATTAATTGTACACTTTTATTTCGAAATAAACCAGGTATTCGCCGAATCTGAACCAATCGTTTTTTTAATGTTGATCCCAATATGTTAAAACTTCCCTTCGATCCGGTATGAATCTCTGAATCCACCAGAGACATTCCAGTTATAGGAGAGCTATTTATGATCGCGATAGATTCGATCCGCTCTTTCATTGTGGTCGTCCAATCATCTTGATCTTTAACATTAATTGTTTGGGTTTCATATCCAAATTGATCATTAACTTCGGATGAATCATTTGCACTACCCATAGGGGTAGTCTCACTTAGTAATTTATTTTGTATCCGGTCATTAAGTTCACTCTTGTCTATATATCCAACTCGTGGAACGCGTCTTATTCCTGTAGATCCCATCAATCGTCTCTTCACTTTTTTGAAGATGGGTTTTAAAAATTTGGAAAAAATTCCTAGCTTTGAGGTTGGATCACCGAAAGGTATGTCAGTTTCTAATCCAAAGGTCGTTAAATAACTCCAACGCAATCTTTTTGCAGATTGGGGTTTGGATCTATGCCAAGGCTTCAAACGAAAAGGAAATAGAAGCTTTATCTGCATACCTTGTGTTTCCCATTTGTCTGGGAATGTTGTTTCAGACAATTCGGTACCATCAGAAGCACATATGACATGCATTTCTCTCCTCATTTCTTCCCAATCTTTGTAAAATTCGGGGACTTGAAATAATAAAATACGACCCATATTTTTGGCTATAATAAGTGATGGTAATATAATATTTTTTCTAATATTTGATTGAGCCATTAATAATAAACCTCTGAAATAGTGCAATTCTGGCCACGTTAAACATAAGGACTCAGCAATTGTCTGCTGGGATAATGGATCTTCGACTCTCTGGATTTTTTCCCTAACTTCTTCCCCGATTTGTTCCTTATCCACTCTACCAGAATCGGACGTGTCATAATAATCTTTAGGATAAGCGGGTATTTCTTTTCTTTTCAAAAAGAAAAGGGAATGTACATTCGGTTGTATCCTCTTCCATATCATAATTTTCCGTCTTTTAGCACGTATGGATCCTTGGATTAAGTTCCGACGATAATCTGCCTCGGCAGAATAACGGTTTTGAACTACTCCTATTCGTCTTTGCCCAATATCAAAGGTCATTGTATCTTTGACCTTTCTTGAAAGAATCCTATTCGATGATAATAGAACTGGGTCTACGTCATCATATTCACCTATCATCAAACCAGATGACCATCGAGGCACATGTTTCCGAATTTCTCTAATTTGGAGAGGTTCATTTAATAGTATTTCCCTGTAAAGGGCAATAAAATCTTTCTTTTCCATTGAATAATGCTTATCCCGAGGTATACCCGCGCGAGATATTAGTAGTATTGTCCACTCATATTGCGCCAAACACTCGAAAAGGAAACACAAATTCTCGTAAACGAAAAGATATTCCTTCTTAAACAGACCAATAATCACATCCAATTTTATGATACCTGCGGACGAAGGTTTTATAAGACGGTCAAATCGGCCGTAAGCATTAACTAAAAACCTTGTGTAGATCTCTCCCCCTCCATAACATCTAGCTACTTGCATTGGGACATATATAATGGATGATCTCCAGGCTAACCACAACCAATATGGTGGATGGATTTCTGGGGTCTGGATCAGATAAGAGAAATTTTTCAAATTCTCTCTATTTAAAGCATATTTGGGTTGAGGAGTTCCGGGATTAGAGGATATAGTGACCGGGACAAGCGAACGAACAGTATATGTAGGTAAGGGCTCCCAGGGTAGTGGAAAGCTTTCGTGTTCCAATTCCTGCCAAAGATAAGAGATATGGTACCCATACCCAAGTGGATCATTCGGGAATCCCTCTTTAGGGTCTCTCATAAATATCTCTATGAAATCCGAAAGATTCGAAATGATCGAATCGTTCAGCATTTGGGGGGACTCAAATTGGTTTATTGTTCCACGGAATGCCCCATTAAGGAATGGATCATACATTTCAGTAAAAGAATCCCCCTTAGAATTGGAGAATTTCACTCTCCTTTCTATAACATTTTCAGCGGGAGATCCATGGCTTAGAGCTTTCACTCGATCCGAAAATTCATTCCCTAAAGAATCTCTTTTTCTTTTCATGGTATGATTCCATCTATAATAAGGATCCTCAGATGAGCAAGAAGTATATAAAACATCTCTATATCCACCGACGAGCTTTTCCCCAAGGACCAATACACTAGGTAAAAACGTAAAAGAGATTCTTTTTTTTCCATCACTTGAGTATGCGCCAAAAAAATATTGAGAGACTTCGGTCCTCACAGGACCTAGGCGAGTAAATGGGCTATTTCCAATATATCGTATCGGTTGATAAACCCTATTATGATCAAAGCACATAATGGGCCATGGTTGCTGCCGGAAGAACTTATAAAAGAATAAAAGTTCTTCTTTTATAAGTTCTTGAAGTTTTTGTGGATCTATAGCCACAGAGCGGTTTTTTCTAGCCATAGCCACGGAGCGGTCATCTCTAGCCATAGTCACAGAGCGGCCATTGTTGTCTTCATAATTTTTACCTTTAAGAAAAGGTAATGGGGCTCTACCCAAATAGAACGAACAATAACAAAGAATAAGTAAACTAAAGGTTCGATTGATATAACGTCTTAATAAAGTATTATCGATAAGTGAATTACGATCTATACGGAAAGATACCCATTTTATAAAAATTGTTAATAGAATATGACCGCCCAACCAACCGCAAAGACCACTTATCATAAAGGATATATTAGGGCTGTAACGAAAAAGAAAGAGGTTCACCAGTCTTGTTAATACGGGATTTGCTAAAAGAATGGGATTCAACAATTGAAGAATTAGACCATCCATAAATAGACTTAGAGCTTTTGGATTGTTGATCGAATTCATGAGGTGCGGAGATTCAGAACTTGAAGGTTTGTCCATAATTTGGAAAAAACGAAAGAACATATATGGTACGACTAATAAAGTTATTGCATAAGGTTTCCACAGCGCTGCATAGATGGGCGAATAATACATGGACAAAAATCCTATTAATTGTCCCGTAATAGAACCACTTATGGCTATTATACCATAGCCAGGTTTTCCCAAAAGGAAGGATCTCGTGGAATAGATTTTAGAGGGACCAAAAGGCAATGTAGCAAGAAATCCATAATATAGCCCAAATATGATGATCGGACCTGAAACTTCTACCCATGAGGATAATGGACCCAATAGTAGACCAAGTACTTTTATCATATTAAAACTCCCTTTGATCTTGATCAAAGAATTATTTTGATAAATTTATGATTTTATCATATATATTATTTCTAAGTATAGAAATAGTTTTTATATTATATAAAGAAATATTCGATTTAACATAATTGATTTATAAGAAATATTATAATATCTGGATATTGCATATGCTATTAATATATATTATCTGTTATCTTATTTAACAGGAGTACTGGTATATAACTCGTTGTTCTTTCGAACCAGGGTGGTCCGATCCAAGTTATCTAAATTTTCGTTACGTCGTAGAGGTCGGGTAACCAATTCGAGTACATCTCTCGCATTGGCAAATCCATGAATCTGGGCAAAAGTAAATTCAACTGACCATTTAGTACCAATTCCTCTCGCCCCTAACGGGTTAGCATGAGCCATTCCGGTGATGGCTAAGTCGGGTTGTAGCTCGCGCATACGTCGTATCTGATTCGAATTGTCTGGTTTCTCTACAATTCGTGGTATGGGCATACACATTCTTATACATGTATTTTGTAATAGCGCTAATTCAGCAGCTTGATACCGTTTATCCATATATGGAATACCAATTTCATAAACGATCATACCACATCTGATTAAGAATCTGGCTATAGATATTTCTATTAGATTATCTCCCATGAAAAAGACAGATTTTCCGCGTACCAAATCAAGATAATCTTTTAAACTCTCCCATATCCGTTCCTCTCTTTCCTCCAGACTCTGGGCCTCAATACCAAATACAGGACAAATCCTTTCGATCCAAGCACGCGTTCCGTCCGGACCAATAGGAAAAGGAGCTACGATTAATTCGCATTTTTTTCGTCTTATCAAAGTTGTTGCTGTACGACTAAGAAATGGGTTAACCCCACAAACATAAACTCCATCACCCAGTGATGGAAGATCGGCATATCTCTGAGCGGGCAACCAACCTGATACCTTGATGCATTGGCGTCTTAATTCTGTATCAAGTTGAGAAACCAAATTCGAGGGTAAAGACCCAAAAATAACTAAGGGAGGATGATTTGCATATTCCACCAAATTCTTTTCCTTCAGAAGAGGAAAAGGGAATAATTTTGTTTTAGTTTCTTTTGATTCACCAATGGGGAATTCTTGGTCTGGACAACGATGTGCCATTACAGCTAAGACAGTATCTTCCCCCTGAGTAAAAGCATAATCCAGTCCATTTGCTCTTGCCACTAGAATTGGTACTCCAATTTCATATTCCAATTTGGGTGCCATACCTTCCAAATCCATTTTTATTATTTCTGTAGTACAGGTGCCTATCCATATGATGACGCTGGGGTCTCTATCTTTTCTTATCCGAATACAAAGCGTTTTCAATTCCTCATAATCGTTCAAATGGGCCGATATATCTCCTTCTTCTAATTCTGCCATTGCATAGCGGGGTTCTGCAAAAATCATAACTCCAAGTGCATTTTGGAGAAAATAACCACATGTTTTTGTGCCCACTACCAAAAAGAAACTGTCTTCAATCTTTTGATACAACCAGGATACACAGCTAATAGGACAAAAGCTGTGATAATTGCCCGTTTCACATTCAAGCGTTATAGTTTCAACAATTTTTGTCGACATAATAGGGAGGGAATAAAAGGCTAAGGATAAATAAGGAAAAGAAATAATGAATAAAAATACTAGTAACACAAAAGAATGATAACAAGAAATAATAAAATTGTCAACAAATTGACAACAAATTGTGGAGAAGTGGAGAAATTGTTGATTCTAAATCCTCGTAAACCCAAGTAAATTTTCCTTATTATTTTTTTTCTGTCCCCCACCACCAATGGGATTTAGATAAAGATCAGAGAGTAAACTGAATAATTCCCGATCTGGAATCTCTTTTGGGACAATACCTTCTGGTTGGGACAATATTTGATCTGCTATGCCTAGATAATAATTACAAACATAGTTAAGGGATGGTTCAGATCCAACCATTTCAAATAAGGTTTTACCCTTTACTCTGGAAACTCGGATATCCTCAATAATAGGTAATACTTCTATTACGGGCATTGGACAGGCTTCTACATATTTATTTATAAGATCTCTTCTAGATGTACGATTTCCCACCAAGCCTGCTAATCGGAGTGGATGTGTACGAGCTTTTTCCCTTATAGAGGCAGTAATACGATTAGCTGCAAATAATGCATCGAATCCATTATCTGTAATAATAACACAATAATCTGCATAGTTCAATGGAGCGGCAAAACCTCCACAGACCACGTCACCTAATACATCGAATAATATAATATCATATTCGTAAAATGCATTTAATTCTTTTAACAACTTTACAGTTTCTCCCACCACATATCCTCCACACCCGGCTCCTGCGGGTGGACCCCCTGCTTCCACACAATCCACCCCTCCATAACCCTTGTGAATTACATCTTCGGGCCAAATATCCTCATAATGATAATCCTTGGATTGTAAAGTATCTATAATTGTAGGTATTAGAAATCCTGTAAGAGTAAAAGTACTATCGTGTTTGGGATCACACCCAATCTGTAACACTTTTTGACCACGTCTCGCTAGAGCGACTGAGATATTACAACTAGTTGTTGATTTACCGATTCCGCCTTTCCCGTAAACTGCTATTTTCACCGCCAATCCTCCTTTATCTAAATCTAAAAGTTATCTCTTTATTTCAAGGTTCTATATAATCGAATTATTATTTTTTTAAGTAATACCTAATATTGAATGGTAGCAATAATTATAGATCCTATTGTATTTATAGGTCAATACCTCTAGGGTGGGGTGTCCAAGAGTTGATAAAAAACCTTATTGAGTTTCTCGTTTATACACTGATGATCATGGGTCGGTCCAAAGAACAAGAATCTTGCCCGTATATGGGAACCCTCCGTTGTTCCTCAGTAGCTCAGTGGTAGAGCGGTCGGCTGTTAACTGATTGGTCGTAGGTTCGAATCCTACTTGGGGAGATCCGTTTTATTCAAAATAAAGCTCGTTTTTACCATTAGGAGTAAGTCAAACGTTACCTGTCCTTGTTCATAATATATGAATGCACAATCGC